CTCCCCAATCGGATATTATGGTGCCTGTATAGACCGACATTCCATTATGGCCCAATTCTGACCGATAATAGATACCGGGACTTTGCAATATTTGATTGATGACAATTCTGTATATTCCATTTACTATAGAAGTTCCCAAAGAATTCATTAGAGGAATGTTTCCAATAAAAATTGTTTGTTCCTGCATATCCCCCCGGCTTTTCCAAATTAATCCTGCGGATACATATAATTCAGAAGAATATGTGAATGATTCATATACAGCATCTCTTTCTTTTAGCAAGGGTTCTACCAATTGATATGTTTCCACAAATAATTGAAATTCAATTTCTTGATCCGTATCTTCAATTTTTGGAAACTTATAAAGTTCTTCTGTTAAGCCCTGATCAATGAACCTACAAAAGCCTTCAAATTGTATCTGATTCGACCCAGGTATTGTAGACATTCCCGCATTTCCATCTCCGAGCATTTTGAATTTCCCATTTATCAAAAAATCCCATTCGTTTCTCATTCTGCATTGATTCATATGATTCTATGCAGAATGCTGGAATTTAGATTCTGTTTACTGAATCACATGAAATTTTACCCAACTCCATAGAAATGGAATGTATGAAATACGTATGAACGGGGGAAAAAAGATGATTTTATACTTAATTAAATCGGAATTTCTAAGAGACGGATACAAACGGAAACGAAGCGATAAATTCCACTTAGACTTACGGAGTTTTGTATAGAATAAAAAAAAATAATTCAACTTATATCATTATTATGATATTCCATATTCCAATCCGCTTGGATACCAGAAAAAAAAAAAAAATAAATAAAAGTCGTGATTTGATCTATTCGCTGAGATAAAGACATAAGAATCAGACACAATATAACAACATAAAGTTCATTTTTTTAGCACTTAACTTTTTGGTGGATTCCCGTGTTCAAAAAATGATTGCGGAGAACCCCTTTTTTCTTTTTTTAGTAGAATTTTTCGAATAGGATTGAAGTGCGTAAGAAGGCTTGTATTTAGTAAACCCGTGCCCATATAGCTATAGCTATCTATATATACATCACCCCCCCCCTTTATTGCATAGTTCGATTCGGGACAGCGCATGTCGTGCTCTATCAAAATTTAGATTTTCTCTTCAATCTAAATTGCAGTATGACAATTTTCGTCAAATTCCCTATAGAGAGGCACCATACACAGATAAGATAACCGATAAGCTAGAAGCTCGCCCTGAAACGATTTATGTTTGGGGTTTACATAGACTCATAATTGCTGTTATAATTGAAATTGAGAATTGAAATTGGTTTTTTTCTAGAAAAAAACCAATACCAATTAGGTAGGTATCAATTTTGATTTGCTTCTATCATTTATCATTAGGAAACACACTTTCCAATTTAAATCCAAGAGTCGGTCATGAATTTATAGTCACTAGTTAACGGTTCCAATTTGGCCTGAATTTTGGCTTTTGTGACTGAAAATACACATTTTTTTTTTTCAATAGAAAAAAAGAAAGAGAAAAGAGAGGGATTAAGATATTGTGTGTTTTGAGATACTATAAAATCAATTGCAGAAATGGAGTTGCTCCAAAAAAAGAAAAAAAAAAAAAGGACAGATTTCTTTTAGGCAAGATTTAAGAAAAACGAGATTTCAGAGGGAAGTACAAAAAAAAAGACATTGAGTACCCCCCAAAACAAAACAAGCAAAGGGGGAATATTTTCATCTATTTTGGATCGTTTTGGCGGCATGGCCGAGCGGTAAGGTGGGGGACTGCAAATCCTTTTTCCCCAGTTCAAATCTGGGTGTCGCCTGATCAACAAACGATAAGACTCGAAATCCCTTATTCTGCTTGGCTGGTATAACTCGCCGAATCTTTTGCAGCAAAGTACGCGACTCGTGACACTTTCTTGATTCTAAATAGCTGGGGTTTCCGTTCTTTAAAGTGCTGTCAATCCTTGCATTTAGAATTCACGGAAAAATTATAGTAGTGGAAGTGCTATCATATCAAATCAAGAGTTTCCGATTTATTTCCACTGCTAATGTAGAGTCTACTGACCGGGTCTTGAATTAGATTGAATAGCCCGAGGAGAATCGAATTAATAGTTATGGAAGGGGCGGGAGATCCTTTGTATACAGTATACAGAGTAGACAGACTCATGAGAGTCTCTGAACGCACGGGCATTCAATCAATATTCGATTGGATGCATAATTTTACTTAATGAAAATCAAGGGCAACAAAAAAAAAAAACGAAGAGGTATTACTACATATTAGGTCACATTCCCTTTGATACTTCCAAAGAAAAGCGCGGCTGTGTATTTAGTTTCGTTTTACCGATTCGACTAGAAATCATATACGAACTTGTTCTAAGTGGATTTATTGGGGCGTTTCATATTTATTGGAGTCTTTCATCAAGGGCGTTGGGTCAAAATCCCTTTTTGACTCTGCACCAGTGATTCCACTATTATTAGGAAACAATAATGGAATAATTTCTTCATATTCATAGAGATAGGGGACATAATTCACATGGATATAGTAAGTCTCGCTTGGGCTGCTTTAATGGTAGTCTTTACATTTTCCCTTTCGCTCGTAGTATGGGGAAGAAGTGGACTCTAGAGATACTACTAATTGAGTTGGGAAATCAAACTGTATCACTTTTTTTCTAGATCGTTCTTCAAAGCCTTTTTAATTATATTAATTATTAAATAATGAAATTATATTTAATATATTTAATTCAGTAATTAAATTCCATTTAGAATTTCGAAATTGAATTAATCAAAATATCTTCATTTAGGAATTCTATTGTCTTGGATTCTAGCGAGGTAATTGTATTCGATTCTATTATGAATAGAATACAATTCATAATATATATGAATAATACTCTTTCAGAATCCAAATCAAACAGATATTTCACAAATTCCCCTATTCCTATTTTGAAAGGAAAGGGGATATGGATAATAGGAATTTTATTCCAACCGAAGTCTTCCTAAATTTTCTATTTCGTTTTTCTGAACCGGCCCTTCCCGGAGTTATATATGGACAATGAGGAAGAACGCGGAAAACCGGACTCCTTTTTACTTTTTTTTTTATTGGCCTTTTTACTGTTCAAAGAGAAAAGAAAGGAGTTCACGATTTACTATTTCAAAATAATAAGATTGTGCCTAGGTCAAGTCACATATTTCGCACTTACCGCTTGTTTTATTATTTTAGAAATTTGATTTCGGCTATGCTTTATTGACTCGTTTCATATCATGGCTCAAGGGCAAGGGTTGAAAATCGCTGAGGTACCCCTTTTGAAATCTGAAGAAGGTACCATAGAACTCCTTGGATCATCTGTCAACCGCTCAATCAATTACTTCTTCGGAATGCTAAAAAAAGATTACTTTATTTCTTTCATATTTCATTTTCTTTTATTAACTTGATTTTCTTTTAGTAATATACGCCCAAGTTTGTTTTTCTTTCATTGATTTGATTCTAATGGATACCGGGATTCATATTGAAACTAATCAGAAATCAAGAAATTAGAAAATCGTAAGAGCCGCCTTTCGCTTATTTCAGATTGATTGGAATAAACAAAAATAAAATACAAATAGATGAAGCAAAGAAATAGAATTGAGATACTATATACATTACATAAGATACTATATACATTACATATATTTAAGTCATATTAACATGTATGAAGATACATATCCATATTGTAGATTGATCTCTATTCAGTTTCTATCTTTATACATTACAATAATAAAAATAGATAGTATAGTAGAAAGATTCATATATGAGTCTTTCTACTATACTATCGGATCTCATAGGCTATTGCTGATTCTAGTCCGTTCATCTTATTTAAGACTAAGACGGGAAATTGGAATTTTTTTTTTTCTTAAATCATTGATAAGAACTAAGAAGTCGAGTTTCATTCAAATTAATCACCTTGACTGACCGTTTTTACGTATATTATAAGCAAAAAAGCAGTAGGAACTAGAACGAACAGTGTAGTAGCAATAAATGCGAGAATATTTACTTCCATAATCTCATCGTTTGGTTTTTTTTTTACTTCACAATAACTCGGGATTTAATCCCATAGAGATGATAACCCTTTCGCTTGTAAATTCAATGGGATCAATTACATTTCGATGATAGCGAATGGGATCAATATCATGAATAACAATATCTGACTGTCAAGTCGATTCATCGTCGAGAATTCAATAGTATAACATAGGCAGATCTTTTATCCACACACCGAATACAAACTTGAATCCCGGATTCAATCAAAAGAATTCCTTTACTTTAATACTAAAATACTAATACTTTTTTTTATTTATCATTCTTTTCCATTCTGTCTTTTCTATAATCGACCGCCTTACTTGTACAACCACCTAACCGCTTCCACTTCCATTGTTTACAAAGGGTTTAGAAATAAACCAAACAAACAATCGAAACAAAATAGAAAAAGGAAAGGGGTTAAGTTCTAAACTCCTTTTTCGTTTTTTTTTTATGATATAATTTTCTTGAAAAAAAAAAGAGAAAAGGATCGTATTAGGCATGAAATTCGACCGTTTTCTTTTGACCTAGTTTAACAGAAAAAGGCGCGATATATTGATATCTTTTTTTTATTGGATTTGGATCCGTCGGGACTGACGGGGCTCGAACCCGCAGCTTCCGCCTTGACAGGGCGGTGCTCTGACCAATTGAACTACAATCCCGGGGAACTAAAAAGTACCGAATACATATTCTTATGATTTCATTCAAACCATTTCATTTCTATTTAGAGAAAAATCGACGTGTTGGAACAGAGACGTGAGTGAGATATTGATATCCACACGGATATACACGTTAGTGAGAGCGGCACGGATTACTAGTAATCCTTTCCTTATTGCCAAATCGATTATTTCTTTTTTTTTTCAATGTCCACAATGAAAAAAAAGAAATAAAAAAAGACTCTTTTTTTTTGCGTTACTTTATTCTTTTCATTAGACTTTATACTTTCTATTTAATGATCCTGATAGGAAT